GTTAATGTAGCTTAAACTACCAAAGCAAAGCACTGAAAATGCTTAGACGGGTTAGCTAACCCCATAAACATATAGGTCTGGTCCTAGCCTTCTTATTAGTTATCAGTAGGATTACACATGCAAGTAACCGCATCCCAGTGAGAATGCCCTCCAGATCCTTACGATCAAAAGGAGCAGGCATCAAGCACGCCAGATGGCTGCTCACTACGCCTTGCTAAACCACACCCCCACGGGACACAGCAGTGACAAAACTTAAGCAATTAACGAAAGTTAGACTAAGCCATACTGATACTCAGGGTTGGTAAATTTCGTGCCAGCCACCGCGGTCATACGATTAACCCAAACTAATTTAACACGGCGTAAAGTGTGTTTAAGAGTACCCTTAAATAAAGTTAAATTTTATCTGAGCTGTAAAATGCTCCAGCTAAAAATAAAACAAACTACGAAAGTGACTTTAACACCCTGAAAACACGACAGCCAAGACCCAAACTGGGATTAGATACCCCACTATGCTTAGCCATAAACTTAAGTAGTTAACAAACAATACTACTCGCCAGAGTACTACAAGCAACAGCTCAAAACTCAAAGGACTTGGCGGTGCTTTATATCCCCCTAGAGGAGCCTGTTCTATAATCGATAAACCCCGATAAACCCTACCACTTCTTGCTAATTCAATCTATATACCGCCATCCCCAGCAAACCCTATCAAGGCCCTAAAGTAAGCGCAAGCATATTACATAAAAACGTTAGGTCAAGGTGTAGTCTATGAAGTGGAGAGAAATGGGCTACATTTTCTAATAACAGAACAGCACATACTACAACAACCTTTATGAAACTAAAGGCCGAAGGAGGATTTAGTAGTAAATTAAGAATAGAGAGCTTAATTGAATAGGGCCATGAAGCACGCACACACCGCCCGTCACCCTCCTCTAAACTTCTATTACCAATTCCTTAATTACCACTCAAAATACAAGAGGAGATAAGTCGTAACAAGGTAAGCATACTGGAAAGTGTGCTTGGAATACTCAAAGTGTAGCTTAACACTAAAGCACCCGGCTTACACCCAGAAGATTTCACAACAACGTGACCACTTTGAAACCAATACTAGCCTAACTTCACTCCTCTCAACAAATATAAAACACTCAACTAAATCATTTACCACAAATTATTAACAGTATAGGAGATAGAAATTTTACCTAGCGCTATAGTAACAGTACCGTAAGGGAAAGATGAAAGAATATCTTAAAGTACAAAAAAGCAAAGCCTACCCCTTGTACCTTTTGCATAATGACTTAACCAGAAGCAGCTTGACAAAAAGAATTTCAGTCAGAAGACCCGAAACTAGACGAGCTACTCACAGATAGTCATATAAGGACGCACTCACCTATGTAGCAAAATAGTGAAAAAATCTGCGAGTAGAGGTGAAAAGCCTAACGAGCCTAGTGATAGCTGGTTGTCCAGGAAAGAATTTTAGTTCAACCTTAAATTTACCCAAAGTACCTACTAAACCTAGCGTAAATTTAAAAGTTAATCTAAAGAGGAACAGCTCTTTAGATCAGGCTACAACCTTCAATAGAGAGTAAATAACTTTAACACCATTGTTGGCCTAAAAGCAGCCATCAACCAAGAAAGCGTTAAAGCTCAACACACAATACCCCTCAATTCCAACAATTCACACTAATCTCCTACTAATCAACTGGACCAACCTATTATCCAATAGGAGTAATACTGTTAATATAAGTAACAAGAATCCCCATTCTCCACAGCGCAAGCTTATATCAGACCGAATACTCACTGATAGTTAACAGCAAAGTAAAATAAAATATACCCTAGACACCTTACTTCAACAAACTGTTAACCCAACACAGGAGCGCATTAAGGAAAGATTTAAAAAAGTAAAAGGAACTCGGCAAAAACTAACCCCGCCTGTTTACCAAAAACATCACCTCCAGCATAACCAGTATTAGAGGCACTGCCTGCCCAGTGACACATGTTTAACGGCCGCGGTATCCTGACCGTGCAAAGGTAGCATAATCACTTGTTCTTTAATTAAGGACTCGAATGAATGGCCAAACGAGGGTTAAACTGTCTCTTACTTTAGATCAGTGAAATTGACTTCCCCGTGAAGAGGCGGGGATACAACAATAAGACGAGAAGACCCTATGGAGCTTAAATTAAATAACCCACACAGATACAAATAAACCTAGCCAACAGGCATAACTACTATCAACCCTTGGGTTAAAAATTTCGGTTGGGGTGACCTCGGAGCACAATAAAACCTCCGAACAATTTTAACCTAGACTTCACCAGTCAAAGCAAACTAAATTACCAACTGATCCAAACTAATTTGATCAACGGAACAAGTTACCCTAGGGATAACAGCGCAATCCTATTATAGAGTCCATATCGACAATAGGGTTTACGACCTCGATGTTGGATCAGGACACCCCAATGGTGTAACCGCTATTAACGGCCCGTTTGTTCAACGGTTAAAGTCCTACGTGATCTGAGTTCAGACCGGAGCGATCCAGGTCGGTTTCTATCTATTTAAACGCTTCTCCCAGTACGAAAGGACAAGAGAAACAGAGCCAACTTAACAAAGAGCCCTCAGTTAAATAGATGAAGTAAACTTAATCTAACATACCACTAAAATTCTGCCCAAAACCAGGGCTTGTTAAGATGGCAGAGCCCGGCAATTGCATAAAACTTAAGACTTTATAAACCAGAGGTTCAATTCCTCTTCTTAACATACATGTTCACACTCAACCTCCTCCTACTAATTATTCCTATCCTACTTGCCATAGCCTTTCTAATCTTAATTGAACGCAAAATCTTAGGATACATACAACTCCGCAAGGGCCCTAACATCGTAGGACCCCATGGTCTCCTCCAACCCTTTGCCGATGCTATAAAACTATTTATCAAAGAACCACTACGCCCCCTAACCTCCTCTACACTACTTTATATCACCGCACCAACACTAGCCCTATTTATTGCCCTAATCATATGAACACCCCTACCCCTACCACAACCCTTAATCAATATAAATATAGGAGTTCTATTTATACTAGCTACATCCAGCTTAGCAGTATACTCCATCCTCTGATCAGGATGGGCTTCTAATTCAAAATATGCCCTTATCGGAGCCCTACGAGCAGTAGCACAAACAATTTCATATGAAGTCACTCTAGCCATTATCCTCCTATCCATCCTCCTAATAAATGGATCATTTACTCTTTCCACCCTTATTATCACTCAAGAATTCACATGGCTCATTATCCCATCCTGACCACTAGCCATAATATGGTTTGTATCCACCCTAGCAGAAACCAATCGAGCCCCCTTCGATCTAACAGAAGGAGAATCAGAGTTAGTCTCAGGATTTAATGTAGAATACGCTGCAGGCCCTTTTGCCCTATTCTTCATAGCAGAGTACACAAACATTATTATAATAAATGTCCTAACCACAACTCTATTCCTAGGAACACTATATAACCCTTACATACCACAAGCATACTCCACAATATTCGCTACTAAAGCCCTCCTTTTAATCACGCTATTTTTATGGGTACGAGCATCATATCCACGATTCCGATACGATCAACTTATACATTTACTATGAAAAAATTTCCTACCACTGACCCTAGCACTATGTATATGGTACATTTCCCTTCCTATTCTATCATCGGGTATTCCACCCCAAATATAGAAATATGTCTGACAAAAGAGTTACTTTGATAGAGTAAATAATAGAGGTTCAAATCCTCTTATTTCTAGAACAATAGGAATTGAACCTACCCCTAAGAATTCAAAATTCTTCGTGCTACCCAAAATACACCACATTCTACACAGTAAGGTCAGCTAAATAAGCTATCGGGCCCATACCCCGAAAATGTTGGTTTATATCCTTCCCGTACTAATCAACCCCACTGCCCTAATACCAATTACCCTAACTATCTTTACAGGAACTATACTTACAATAATCAGCTCTCACTGACTTCTAATCTGAATAGGACTAGAAATAAATATACTAGCCATCATTCCAGTCCTCGCAAAAAAAACTAATCCCCGATCTACAGAAGCCGCCACCAAATACTTCCTAACACAAGCAACAGCTTCCATACTACTTATAATAACCATCGTCATCAACGCTATACATACCGGCCAATGAAACATTACCAATACTCATAACCCGCTTACCTCCCTTACAATTATCATCGCACTAACAATAAAACTAGGGATAACCCCATTCCATTTCTGAGTCCCCGAAGTAACCCAAGGAGTCACACTAATAGCAGGAATACTTCTCCTAACATGACAAAAACTAGCCCCAATCTCTATCATAATACAAATTTACCCATCAATAAACATAAATATCCTCCTAGCATTCGCCTTATTATCAGTTCTAGTAGGAGGTTGAGGAGGACTAAACCAAACCCAATTACGAAAAATCCTAGCCTACTCATCCATCGCCCACATAGGCTGAATAATAGCCGTCCTAATATTCTGCCCATCCCTAACAATCCTAAACTTACTAATTTATCTAATATTAACCATCACCTTATTCACCATACTCAATATCAACACAAATACCACCACACTCACCCTATCAATCCTATGAAACAAAAGCCCAACAATTACTCTAATAATCCTAACATCCCTTCTATCCCTAGGAGGACTACCACCACTCACAGGCTTCCTGCCCAAATGGGTAATCGTACAAGAACTAACAAAAAACAACAACATCATTATAGCCACAATCATAGTAATCATAGCACTCCTAAATCTTTACTTCTACATACGACTAATCTATTCTACCTCCCTAACAATGTTCCCCACATTCAACAACATAAAAATAAAATGACAATTCCAAACAACAAAATACACACTATTTTTACCACCATTAATTGCCCTATCTACCCTATCCCTCCCCTTATCACCAATTCTACTAACATTAAGCTAGAAATTTAGGTTAAGTAGACCAAGAGCCTTCAAAGCCCTAAGAAAGTAAACAATACTTAATTTCTGCTAATAAGGACTGCAAGACTCTATCCTACATCAATTGGACGCAAACCAATTACTTTATTTAAGCTAAATCCTCACCTAGACTGGTGGGCTCCAACCCCACGAAAATTTAGTTAACAGCTAAATACCCTAGTCAACTGGCTTCAATCTACTTCTCCCGCCGCCAGGGGAAAAAAGGCGGGAGAAGCCCCGGCAGAATTGAAGCTGCTTCTTTGAATTTGCAATTCAATATGAAAATTCACCTCAGAGCTGGTAAAAAGAGGGTTACCTCTGTCTTTAGATTTACAGTCCAATGCCTCTATCTCAGCCATTTTACCAATACTTATGTTCATCAACCGTTGATTATACTCAACAAACCATAAAGATATCGGAACTCTTTACTTATTATTTGGAGCCTGAGCAGGTATAGTAGGAACAGCCCTCAGCCTCCTTATTCGTGCGGAACTTGGCCAACCAGGAACTCTATTAGGAGACGACCAAATTTATAATGTGATTGTCACGGCCCATGCTTTCGTCATAATCTTCTTTATAGTAATACCTATTATAATTGGTGGCTTCGGTAATTGATTAGTCCCTCTAATAATTGGAGCGCCTGATATAGCATTTCCTCGAATAAACAACATGAGCTTCTGACTCCTACCCCCATCCTTTCTTCTCCTTCTTGCTTCCTCAATAGTAGAAGCTGGTGCAGGGACAGGGTGAACAGTATATCCACCCCTAGCAGGAAATTTAGCCCATGCAGGAGCTTCCGTAGACCTAACCATCTTCTCCCTACATCTAGCAGGAGTATCTTCTATTTTAGGGGCTATTAACTTCATCACCACAGTAATTAACATAAAACCCCCAGCCATATCACAATACCAAACCCCCTTATTTGTATGATCTGTAATAATTACAGCTGTACTCCTACTACTATCTTTACCAGTCTTAGCAGCAGGTATTACAATACTCTTAACTGACCGCAACCTAAATACTACTTTCTTCGATCCTGCTGGAGGTGGAGATCCTATTTTATATCAACACTTATTCTGATTCTTCGGACACCCCGAAGTATATATTCTAATTCTACCTGGTTTCGGAATAATCTCTCATATCGTCACATATTATTCAGGCAAAAAAGAACCATTCGGGTATATGGGTATAGTTTGAGCCATAATATCCATTGGCTTCTTAGGCTTTATTGTGTGAGCTCACCATATATTCACAGTTGGTATGGACGTAGACACCCGCGCATACTTCACATCAGCTACTATAATCATCGCTATCCCCACGGGCGTAAAAGTCTTCAGCTGATTAGCTACATTACATGGCGGCAATATCAAATGATCACCTGCCATATTATGAGCTCTAGGCTTTATCTTCCTATTTACGGTTGGAGGACTAACAGGAATTGTACTTGCCAACTCATCTTTAGATATTGTCCTTCACGACACATACTACGTAGTAGCACATTTCCATTATGTATTGTCAATAGGAGCAGTTTTCGCTATCATAGGAGGATTTGCACACTGATTCCCTCTATTCTCAGGTTATACGCTAGATGACACTTGAGCAAAGATTCACTTTGCAATCATATTTGTAGGCGTAAATATAACCTTTTTCCCTCAACACTTCCTAGGCCTATCCGGAATACCACGACGCTATTCAGACTATCCCGATGCTTATACAATATGAAATACCGTATCATCCATTGGCTCTTTCATCTCCTTAACAGCAGTAATACTAATAATTTTTATAATCTGAGAAGCTTTTGCTTCAAAACGAGAAGTCCTAATAGTAGAACTCACACCAACAAATCTAGAGTGACTACACGGCTGTCCTCCACCTTACCATACATTCGAAGAACCCGCATATGTAAAGATACCCTAAGAAAGGAAGGAATCGAACCCTCTATAACTGGTTTCAAGCCAACCCCATAACCACTATGACTTTCTCCATTCAAGATATTAGTAAAACAATTACATAACTTTGTCAAAGTTAACTTATAGGTTGAACCCCTATATATCTTCATGGCTTATCCAGTTCAATTGGGATTTCAGGATGCTGCTTCCCCCATCATGGAAGAGCTCCTATACTTTCATGATCATACTTTAATAATTGTATTCCTAATTAGTTCTCTAGTTCTCTATATCATCTCTCTAATACTCACCACCAAACTCATACACACCAGCACCATGGACGCACAAGAAGTAGAAACAGTATGAACTATCCTACCTGCAATCATTCTAATTCTTATCGCCCTCCCATCCCTACGTATCCTATACATAATGGATGAAATCACTACTCCTTCATTAACCCTTAAAACCATAGGTCATCAATGGTACTGAAGCTATGAATACACAGATTACGAAGATCTGTCTTTCGACTCATACATAGTTCCATCATCGGACCTCAAGCCCGGAGAACTTCGTCTGCTCGAAGTAGACAACCGAGTTGTACTACCTACAGAACTATCAATTCGAATACTTATCTCTTCAGAAGACGTATTACACTCATGAGCCGTACCCTCACTAGGTGTAAAAACAGATGCTATCCCGGGGCGCCTAAACCAAGCAACCTTAATGACTTCGCGTCCTGGCATCTATTATGGCCAATGCTCAGAAATTTGCGGCGCAAACCACAGCTTCATACCCATCGTACTCGAGCTAGTCCCCCTAAAACATTTCGAGGAGTGATTGTTATCTATATTTTAACATCACCGTGAAGCTAACTAGCATTAACCTTTTAAGTTAAAGACTGAAAGCTCAAATCTTTCCACAGTGAGATGCCCCAACTAGATACATCAACATGACTTATTACAATTCTTTCGATGATCTTAACCCTGTTTATCATTTTTCAACTAAAAGTCTCAAAATTTAACTACCCATTAAACCCGGAACTAAAAACTATTAGCATAAATAAACATGTAAGCCCTTGAGAAACAAAATGAACGAAAATCTATTTGCCTCTTTCATTACCCCAACAATTGTAGGAATCCCTATTGTGATTCTAATCATTGCAATCCCTAGTATTCTATTCCCTTCACCCACCCGTCTTATTACCAGCCGATTGACTTCTTTACAGCAATGACTCATTCAACTAGTATTAAAACAACTAATAATGATACACAGCATTAAAGGACGAACCTGATCACTTATATTAATTTCACTAATCCTATTTATCGGATCAACCAACTTACTAGGTCTATTACCCCACTCATTCACCCCTACCACTCAACTATCAATGAACTTAGGCATGGCCATTCCACTATGAGCTGCCGCAGTCATTACAGGCTTTCGCCATAAAACAAAAATATCCTTGGCCCATCTACTACCACAAGGAACACCAGTTCCCCTTATCCCTATACTAGTAATTATTGAAACCATTAGCCTTTTCATTCAACCTATAGCATTGGCCGTACGATTGACAGCCAACATTACAGCAGGCCATCTACTCATACACTTAATTGGCGGAGCCACCTTAGTATTAACCTCAATCAGTCCTGCCACTGCTTCAATTACATTTATTATTCTCATTCTCCTTACAATCCTTGAATTTGCCGTCGCCCTAATTCAAGCCTACGTTTTTACCCTACTAGTTAGCCTTTATCTACACGACAACACCTAATGACCCACCAAACCCACGCCTACCACATAGTTAACCCCAGTCCCTGACCCCTCACAGGAGCCCTCTCCGCCCTTCTAATAACATCCGGCCTTGCCATATGATTCCACCACAACTCCAATACTCTCCTCACCCTAGGACTACTAACCAATTTATTAACTATATACCAGTGATGACGTGATGTTGTGCGAGAAGGAACATTCCAAGGACATCATACCCAAGCTGTCCAAAAAGGTCTACGATATGGGATAATCCTATTCATCATCTCAGAGATTTTCTTCTTCGCAGGCTTCTTTTGAGCCTTCTACCATTCCAGCCTAGCCCCCACTCCCGAACTAGGCGGCTGTTGACCCCCAACAGGCATTCACCCACTAAATCCTCTTGAAGTACCATTACTCAACACAGCCGTCCTACTGGCTTCAGGCGTATCCATTACTTGAGCCCACCATGATTTAATAGAAGGCAACCGAACACATATACTTCAAGCCCTACTAATCACTATTTCCCTAGGCATCTATTTTACACTTCTCCAAGCCTCCGAATATTTCGAAACATCTTTCACAATTTCGGACGGAGTCTATGGCTCAACTTTCTTTATGGCAACCGGCTTTCACGGATTACATGTAATTATCGGATCAACTTTCCTAACTGTCTGTTTCTTTCGTCAACTAAAATTTCACTTCACATCCAATCATCATTTTGGATTCGAAGCAGCAGCCTGATACTGACATTTCGTTGACGTAGTATGACTATTCCTCTACGTTTCTATCTATTGATGAGGATCCTATTCTTTTAGTATTAACCCAGTACAATTGACTTCCAATCAATTAGTTTCGGCGAAACCCGAAAAAGAATAATAAATCTCTCTCTGACTTTAATAATTGATATTTTCCTAGCCTTACTACTCGTAGTAATCGCATTCTGACTTCCACAACTAAACGTCTACACAGAAAAATATAGCTCTTATGAATGCGGCTTTGACCCAATAGAATCTGCCCGCTTACCATTCTCTATAAAATTCTTCCTGGTAGCCATTACATTCCTCCTATTCGACCTAGAAATTGCTCTTCTCCTACCGCTCCCCTGAGCATCCCAAACAATCAACCTAAATCTTATACTAACAGTAGCCCTTCTACTAATTTCCATTCTGGCAGCAGGCCTAGCCTACGAATGGTCCCAGAAAGGGCTAGAATGAGAAGAATAGTATGGTAGTTAGTTTAAACTAAAATAAATGATTTCGACTCATTAGATTATGACCCACCCATAACTACTAACATGCCCTCAATCTTTATCAATATTATTCTGGCCTTTGCCACCGCCCTTTTAGGTACATTGGTGTTTCGCTCCCACCTAATATCCTCACTTCTATGTCTAGAGGGCATAATACTCTCCATATTTATCTTAAGCACCCTTATTATCCTAAATATACATTTCACAATATCCTTCATAATACCTATTCTATTACTAGTCTTCGCAGCATGCGAAGCAGCCGTAGGCCTGGCTCTTTTGGTTATAGTCTCCAACACATATGGCCTAGACTATATCCAAAACCTCAATCTCCTTCAATGCTAAAAATCATTGTCCCAACAATTATATTATTCCCAGTAACTTGATACTCAAACAACTCTAAAATCTGAATCAACACAACCTCCTACAGCTTATTAATCAGCTTCATAGGCCTATCCTTCCTAAACCAGCCTAACAACAACAGCAATAACTTCTCTATAAACTTTTTCTCCGATCCACTATCATCGCCACTTCTAATTTTAACAATATGATTATTACCTCTTATAATTATAGCAAGCCAATACCACCTCAAAAAAGAACCCTGACTTCGCAAAAAGTCCTATCTATCCATACTAATCTCCCTACAAATATTCCTAGTTATAACATTCACCGCCAATGAACTAATCCTATTCTACATTCTATTTGAAGCTACATTAATTCCAACTCTTATCATCATCACCCGCTGAGGTAACCAGACAGAACGACTAAATGCAGGATTATACTTCCTATTTTACACCCTCATTGGATCCCTACCACTTCTCGTAGCACTAATCCACTTACAAAACTCTATAGGCTCACTAAACCTTCTAACAATAAATTTTTGACTCAAAGAATTACCCAACTCATGATCAAGCAATCTACTATGAATAGCATGCATTATAGCATTTATAGTCAAAATACCACTATATGGTTTCCACCTGTGACTACCAAAAGCCCATGTAGAAGCACCCATTGCTGGCTCAATAGTCCTTGCAGCCGTACTCCTAAAACTAGGTGGTTATGGTATAATACGAATTACTATCATCCTTGATCCTACAACAAAAGCTATAGCATATCCATTCCTTATACTATGCTTATGAGGGATAATTATAACTAGCTCTATCTGCCTACGACAGACAGACCTAAAATCACTCATTGCCTACTCATCCGTCAGTCACATAGCATTAGTCATCGTAGCTATTCTCATCCAAACTCCATGAAGTTTCATGGGAGCAACAGCCCTAATGATCGCCCATGGACTTACATCATCCATACTATTCTGCCTTGCCAACTCAAACTATGAACGAATCCACAGCCGAACCATATTATTAGCACGAGGACTTCAAACCCTTCTACCCCTCATAGCAACCTGATGACTACTAGCAAGCTTAACCAACCTAGCTCTACCCCCCTCCATTAATCTAATCGGGGAATTATTTGTAATAATAGCATCCTTCTCATGGTCAAATATTTCAATCATCCTAATAGGCTTAAACATATTAATCACCGCCCTCTACTCCCTTTACATACTAATCACCACACAACGAGGAAAACCTACATTCCATACACATAACCTCAACCCTTCATTCACACGAGAAAACACCCTAATATCCATACATATACTTCCCCTACTATTCCTCACCCTAAATCCCAAAACTATCCTAGGCCCAACATTATGTAGATATAGTTTAAACAAAACACTAGATTGTGAATCCAGCAATAGAAGCTCAAACCCTCTTATCTACCGAGAAAGAAACACAAGAACTGCTAATTCTTAACTCCATACATAAAAATATGGCTTCCTCAACTTTTAAAGGATAAGAGTTATCCGTTGGTCTTAGGAACCAAAAAATTGGTGCAACTCCAAATAAAAGTAATAAATTTATTCTCCTCCCTCACCCTAATCACACTTACAATCCTAGCCCTACCAATCGCTATAAATTTAACTAATTACAAAAACGCCCCCTTCGCACTTCACGTGAAATCTTCTATCGCATGCGCCTTCATTACCAGCCTTATTCCAACCACACTATTCATATTCTCAGGACAAGAAATAATTATCTCCAACTGACACTGAATAACAATTCAAACCCTAAAACTGTCCCTTAGCTTCAAACTAGACCATTTCTCCATTCTATTTGTACCAGTAGCACTATTCGTCACATGATCTATTATAGAATTCTCAATATGATACATAAACACTGACCCCAACATTAATCAATTCTTCAAATATCTCCTTATATTTCTTATCACTATAATAATCCTAGTAACAGCTAACAACCTGTTCCAACTATTTATCGGCTGAGAAGGAGTCGGTATTATATCATTCCTATTAATCGGCTGATGGTACGGACGAACCGATGCAAATACAGCAGCCCTACAAGCAATCCTGTACAATCGTATTGGGGACATTGGATTTATCCTAGCCATAGCATGATTTCTATTATATTCAAACACATGAGAATTTCAACAAATATTTATACTAAATCAAGACCCTAATATCATTCCACTGATCGGTTTACTCCTAGCAGCCACCGGAAAGTCCGCCCAATTCGGATTACATCCATGACTACCATCAGCAATAGAGGGCCCAACTCCAGTATCAGCCCTACTCCATTCCAGCACAATAGTCGTAGCAGGAATTTTCCTCCTAATTCGATTTTACCCTATAATAGAAAATAACAAAACCATCCAAACCATAGCACTATGCCTTGGCGCTATCACCACACTATTCACAGCAATATGCGCTCTCACACAAAACGACATTAAAAAAATTGTAGCCTTCTCCACTTCCAGCCAACTAGGCCTAATAATAGTTACCATCGGCATTAACCAACCCCATTTAGCCTTCCTCCATATCTGCAACCACGCATTCTTCAAAGCCATACTCTTCATATGCTCCGGATCCATTATCCATAACTTAAATGACGAACAAGATATTCGAAAAATAGGAGGCTTATTTAAAGCCATGCCCTTCACATCCTCATCCCTTATCATTGGAAGCCTTGCACTAACGGGCATGCCCTTTCTAACAGGCTTCTACTCAAAAGACCTAATCATTGAATCCGCAAACACCTCAAACACCAACGCCTGAGCCCTAGTAATTACACTAATTGCCACTTCCTTAACTGCCATCTACAGCACACGAATCATCTTCTACGTATTAACAAATCAACCTCGATTCACAACCACAATTAATATCAATGAAAACAACCCTCTATTAATCAACTCAATTAAACGCCTAGCATTTGGTAGCATTTTCGCTGGATTCTTCTTATCCTATAACACCCCTCCCATAAACTTACCACAAATAACAATGCCCACTTACCTAAAATTAACAGCCCTGATAGTAACCATCACAGGATTTGCCTTAGCAATAGAACTAAACCTTATAACAAAGAACCTAAAATTCAAACTTCCCTCAAACATATTCAAATTCTCAGAACAACTAGGATATTTCCCAACTACCATGCACCGCCTTATACCATCACTCAACCTAAACATGAGCCAAAAAACGGCATCCCTATTACTAGACCTAATCTGACTAGAAAAAACAATACCAAAAAACCTATCTCACCTACAAATAACCACTTCAATTGTAGTATCCAATCAAAAAGGCCTCATTAAACTATACTTTTTTACATTCCTGACCTCTATCCTCCTGACCACCCTCTTAATCATTTAACAATCCACACCTACCCCCGAATAATCTCAATAACAATTAAAACACTAACAAACAAAGACCACGCAGCAACCATAACAAATCAACTAGTCTTGCCATAAAGAGCTGTAACTCCCAAAGAATCCTCACGAACTACACCAATCTCCTTATCTACAAACATAACTCAATTCTCCAAACCAACAAAACCAACTCCACCTAACCCCTCATACCCAACCATTAACATTATCATCAACAACTCCATCATTAACCCTAACAACAAAGCTCCCCAAATAACAACACTAGATCCCCAAGTCTCAGGGTACTCCTCAGTAGCTATAGCAGTAGTATAACCAAAAACCACAAGCATTCCCCCTAAATAAATTAAAAATACCATCAAACCCACAAAAGAACCCCCAAAATTTATAACTATGCCACAACCCACAGCCCCACTAACAATAAGTCCAACACCACCATAAATAGGTGAAGGCTTTGAAGAAAAACTCATAAACCCTAATACAAAACCAACACTCAACATAAACACAACATAAGCCATAGTTCCTACATGGAGTTAAACCATGACTAATGACATGAAAAATCATCGTTGTATTTCAACTACAAAAACTTTAATGACCAACATCCGAAAAAACCACCCTCTAATCAAAATTATAAACAGTTCATTTATTGACCTTCCAGCTCCATCTAATATCTCCTCATGATGAAACTTCGGCTCCCTTCTAGGAGCCTGTCTAGCCCTCCAGATTATTACAGGGTTATTCCTAGCAATACACTACACAGCAGACACAACAACTGCATTCTCCTCCGTTACCCATATCTGCCGAGACGTAAACTACGGGTGAGTAATTCGATACCTCCACGCCAACGGAGCATCTATATTCTTCCTATGTTTATTCATCCATGTAGGCCGAGGACTATACTACGGCTCTTTCGTACTATCAGAAACTTGAAACATCGGAATTATTCTACTCTTCACGGTAATAGCCACAGCCTTTATAGGGTATGTCCTCCCATGAGGACAAATATCCTTCTGAGGCGCCACAGTAATTACCAACCTACTTTCAGCAATCCCCTACATCGGCACCAACCTAGTCGAATGGATCTGAGGCGGTTTCTCCGTCGATAAAGCTACACTAACCCGATTCTTCGCTTTCCACTTTATCTTACCTTTCATTATCACAGCCTTAGTCATAGTGCACCTCCTCTTTCTCCACGAAACAGGATCTAATAACCCACTAGGCATTCCATCAAACCCCGACAAAATCCCATTCCACCCTTACTACACAATTAAAGACCTACTAGGACTTATTCTCCTCATTCTCCCACTCATAACCCTAGTATTCTTTTCTCCCGACCTCCTAGGAGACCCTGACAACTACACCCCAGCCAACCCCCTCAGCACTCCACCCCATATTAAACCAGAGTGATACTTCCTATTTGCCTATGCTATCCTACGATCCATTCCCAACAAACTAGGAGGAGTACTAGCCCTAATCTTCTCCATCTTAATTCTAGCTATTATCCCCTTACTCCAAACAGCTAAACAACAAAGCATGATATTCCGACCTCTAAGCCAATGCCTATTCTGAATCCTAGTAGCCGACCTATTCACCCTTACCTGAATTGGAGGGCAACCCGTTGAACACCCTTTCATCACCATCGGCCAAGCAGCATCTATCCTATATTTCTCCCTTATCCTCATTGCTATACCAACAGTAAGCCTAATAGAAAATAAAATACTTAAGTGATAGAGCCCTTGTAGTACATCTAATACCCCGGTCTTGTAAACCGGAAATGGAGAATCCCTCTCCCCAGGGCATCTCAAGGAAGAAGCACCAGCCCCACCTTCAGCCCCCAAAGCTGAAATTCTATTTAAACTACTCCTTGCAAAATTAGGAAAACACCCCCATTAATTATAACTGCGATAAACCGCCCTATGTACGTCGTGCATTCTGCGCCTTTCCCCATATATTATGCATGGGTACATATTATGCATAATCTTACATGGCACATATTATGTATATCGTACATACAACTCCAGCCCACATGCTTATAAGCATGTACATTGTCCCTATTGATCGTGCATAAAACACTCTATGTGTAACTCAATACCAAATCTGTACCCCATGGCTATCCACAACCTAATCAATCGCTTGATTTTATAAGGCTCATAAGTTTATTAATCGGATATAGCACATCTCTACATTAATCGGACAAGGCACATATCAAGTTCGATATTTCTCGTCAAAACGGATAATCACCCGTATTATTCCTAGTGGAACTACCATCCTCCGTGAAACCATCAACCCGCTCACATAATGCTCCTCTTCTCGCTCCGGGCCCATAAAACTTGGGGGTAGCTATACTGAAACTATACCTGGCATCTGGTTCTTACTTCAGGGCCATAACAAGTTCGGTCACTCATTCGTTCCTCTTAAATAAGACATCTCGATGGTTCAATTCCTATTTAGTCCGTGACCTTGGCATCAGTTGAATTGTGGTGCCTCTGGTATCTTTTAATTTTCGGGGATGCTTGGACTCACCATTGGCCTACGCCGGCCCGCGTCCAGGTGCACTTATTGTAGCTGGACTAAGCATGTACCTTCTTTATCCTCATAATTATCATAGGGGCTATTTAATCCATGCTCGAAGGACATAGAACTCTTAAACAGCTCATGTGTATACGCATGCACATGAACTGCACGTACGAACGCACGTATACACGTACGAACGCACGTATACACGCATACACGCATACACGCATACACGCATACACGCATACACGCATACACGCATACACGTATACACGTATACACGTATACACGTATACACGTATACACGTATACACGTATACACGTATACACGTATACACGTATACACGTATACACGCATACACGCATACACGCATACACGCATACACGCATACACGCATACACGCATACACGCATACACGCATACACGCATACACGCATACACGCATACACGCATACACGCATACACGCATACACGCATACACGCATACACGCATACACGCATACACGCATACACGCATACACGCATACACGCATACACGCACGCGTTAATTTAATACCCAGTTATCTTAGACAAACCCCCCTACCCCCCGTTCTAAATTTTTCACAGATTTGGTACATTCGCCCTTGCCAAACCCCAAAAACAAGAGCTTCCCGCACTGCCTACTCAACTAGAACTGTTATTAACTACTAAATCAGTATTGTAAAATTATTAACCTACCCAACTTTTTCAAAAATAATTCTTTTTAAGACATCTAAAACCTTGGCTGACATGTCAGTATTGTTCAAAGGCTTTCCAACCTTTTGAAATTAATTTCAAACACTTAAACCCAACTGTAAATTTAACTATAACTCCAATCACCTTTTACCCAGCTAACCCAAAACACTACCCCAGAATCACCATCACACCTATCACACTATAACCAAACCCGTATCCTCTTTCCATTCTACCTTCATACTGACATGACACCCAAGACCCCACCACGACTAGCACAAACAAAAA